GATCGAGTTGGTAAGGATTAAAACATCTCTTCATTTTTCTAGTCATTTATAGGATCCTCTATCTCGAGGATCCCCCTTTACCATTCTGTATAAATGGGCTACCATATTTTTACAGATATGGTAAAGGGGACATTAAAACCTTGTTTATCCTTTAGTTGACAGTTCTTATCTTCATCGCGGGGTAGAGCAGTTTGGTAGCTCGCGAGGCTCATAACCTTGAGGTCACGGGTTCAAATCCCGTCTCCGCAACAAGTTTTTTTGTAAAAAAAGGGGGGTTTACTCTTTTTACTTTACTCTGTTAACTACTAATTAACAATTAATTACCCCTTTTTTTAGTAACAGAAAAGAAGGACGAGGACAAAACCACTATATATACTATTACTATCACGGTCAATTCTATTGACTCATTTATCTGAATTCAAAATTACCTCAAATACATTACCTACATTACCCTAGGCGGATAGCGGGAATCGAACCCGCGTCTTCTCCTTGGCAAGGAGAAATTTTACCATTCGACTATATCCGCATCCGCATTTTTTTATTCTTTATAAAATATACTAAAAAAAAGTAAATCAAAATTCAAAATGAAAGAATAATTTTCACTCTATTTCTATCTATTCTATCTATATATCATAGATAGAAATAGATAGAAATGGATTTTCTCTATATTTATTTCTATATTATTTCAATTATAATTATTAATTAGTAGAATTAGAACTCTATTAATATTTTAAAATATTTTACTTATTATTGTTAGAAATTCTATATAGATTATTAGAAGTTTCTTATCTAGTATTTATTATTTAGAAGAGATTTTCTATATTTCTAATATATTTTAGATTTAGAATTTAGATTACTAAAACTAAAGTAGATTAGTAAAGAATATACTAATTCTATTAGAATAGAATCATTCTTTTATATTACTTCTATATAATATAGAATTTAATTAATTAATATTAATAATATTAAAAGTTTTTAGATTTTAGAATAAACTAGTTATGATTTTTTGATATTCTAATCAAATATTATTATTTTAAAGTTTAAATAAAAAGTTCTAACTTTAAAATCTAAAATAAGTCATTTTTTAATAAAAATGAGCATAAAACAATAACAATAAAGAAATTTGATTTTTGAGAATTCTAATTCATATTCTTTTTTATCCTGTTTTCCGGTATCATTTTATAATAAGGTTTTTTGTTGGACCCCTCCCTCTAATTTTGTGTTCATTTTTTATTTGCATTCTTATGCATTTTGAGGGCTTATATTTCATTTTAAGGTGTCTCGCATAATCGAAAGAATTCGGATTCGGAGGGGGGGTCATTTCATTTTTTTATCTGTAAAAAAGGGGTTCAAGAGATGAGAGAATTAAGGATACCTACCAGAAACACTAATACAATCCATAAGGATGTCCCGGAAAATACAACATTTTTGTTACTCGACCAACCCTCAGGAGAAGCAAATACAATGGGTACACTTATCAGTAAGATTAATGAAGTAGCAATTAATGCAAAAACAGCCAATTGGAAAGCAATAGTCATCTTTCTAATCCTCCAAGTTACCAACAAAAGAACTATACCATTTAATCCATCTCTTAATTCAAAAAAAAGATATAATTGTATGAAAGTGTATCATAGAGGGATTTTCCGTTTTTTCATGAATACATTAATTCTAATTAATTCTATATGAATATGAATTTTTTATATGAATTATTAACACACTTTTAACCGCTTTATTCGGACATGGGGTCGGGAGTAGTTTCTTTTTTTTTTTTTACTTCGGCAATGATCGTGCTAGATTATGCATTTAAAAGTATCTATATCTCTAAATAGATAGTTATAAATGGACTTATCCCTTCACCCCAGTATTTTTCTATATTCTATAATATAGTCATGGTATCCATTCCTACGCTTTGGTCCTGTTCTATATCTATATTGGTAGAATAAATAAGAAAATTAGAATACTTTTTTCTAAATTATCTTTTGGAGAGATGGCCGAGTGGTTGATAGCTCCGGTCTTGAAAACCGGTATAGTTCAGAACAAAGAACTATCGAGGGTTCGAATCCCTCTCTCTCCTTTTGCTCGGCAAATACAAACGGATTTGTTTTGTATTGGTTTACCAGGTTCAGTATCATAAAGGTGAATGGCTCGGCTAGGTAGGATAGGATAGCCGAGCCAAAAAAAAGAAGTTAGAGAGAAAAATGGAAAGAAAGGAAATAGTAATATCTTTTTTTTTAGGTATGACCCAATCTACCGAGGTGGAATCAAATTAAGTCCTACTTCAAGTCTTGGATTTATTCCCTCAGTTAAGAGGAGTCATAGAAAGAACAGGTTCAAAATCACGATCAATTCCTTTTTCAAATCCCGCAGCAGCAGCTCTAGCCCTTCCCGCGTGCCATAAATGACCTACGAATAGGAAGAATCCTAGAACAAAATGAGAGGTAGCTAACCAACTTCGAGGAGAAACATAATTGACTGCATTGATCTCGGTAGCTACACCACC